TTCTGTGGTATTCCATATATTCTATATATTGATATTGTAGAGTTCTTTACCTTGTCAATTCAATTTCCAATTTTTGGTCATTGAGATTCATGGGCAATACAGATTAATATTTTAAGGATAGATATTACCTCTCCTTTTCCTCGTTCAACTAAATTGAAATGATTGAAGTTTTTCTATTTGGAATCGTATTAGGTCTAATTCCTATTACTTTGGCTGGATTATTTGTGACCGCATATTTACAATACAGACGGGGGGATCAGTTGGACCTTTGATTAATTAACAGTTCGTTTTTTGATTGACCTCCTATAAAGGAAGTAGGAGGTCAAATTTTTATTTCTGTTGAATTATTTCAGTATAATTTTCGATCTAACAACAACAAGAATCGAATCACGCTCTGTAGGATTTGAACCTACGACATCGGGTTTTGGAGACCCGCGTTCTACCGAACTGAACTAAGAGCGTTTTATTATCAAACTAAATGCAACCCTAATATATCTTGCATACATATATTATCATATAGAATATCATAAAATGAAATAAAAAAAAGATTGATTCGGTATATGTATGTTAAATTTTTATGGATCTCAATTGATTCCTCGTTACTGTTCAGAAGATAAGTAATAGGTAGGGATGACAGGATTTGAACCCGTGACATTTTGTACCCAAAACAAACGCGCTACCAAGCTGCGCTACATCCCTTTCAATTGGTCTACAGTGTCATTGTAGAGAATCCCTGTCTTGTTTTCCACATTTTTGATTTATTTCCTCCATTGGTATATACAAATTATCTTGCCATTTCTTCTTTTTTCTCTCATATCATATATAAAATATAATAAAAAGACTTATATACGTATGAAATAATAAATATGAAATCCGCCGTAAAGAAAAATGAATATTTAGGGGGGCGGAAAGCGACATATTTTTTTTAATAAAAAAGGGAATATCTACCGAATTGAACTGTTGTACATTTCAATTTGAATTAGGAATTCCGCGGACAATACAAGCGGTTATTAACTATATATACATTTGATGGTATTACATACCATTATGTATTACAAATTACTATAAAGTAGGAGGGTTTTAAATGCGAGATCTAAAAACATATCTCTCCGTGGCACCGGTAGTAAGTACTATATGGTTCGGGGCTTTAGCGGGTCTATTAATCGAGATCAATCGTTTATTCCCGGATGCGTTGGTATTCCCATTTTTTTCATTCTAGTTATTGACTTGGGAAGGGGTGAAGAAGATTAGAAAAACAATCAAATATCTGTGACTAATCCCCTTCCCCTTCTTTTTTTTAGAGTTTTTAGACTTAGAATAAGTTAGAAAAGAGAAAGAATAAAAATGGATTCAACCTCAGTCAAACTCGGACTCGGCGCCGGGTTCCAAGTGAGAACGACAATGAAAATGTGATGGCTAGGGCAACAATATCATACAAGATACTTAAATGAAAAACTGTACTGCGATTCGAAATTTAGAAATCATTGTATTACTCTATTTTATATTTGATTGCAACGAAATCTTTCATAATTTGATTTCGAGTTACCAACTTCTCTTTTTTTCTTCATTTTGGATCGGAAAATGGAAGAGTTGCGTGGATCAAAAATCCAAAGGAGGTTCATGGCCAAGGGTAAAGATGCCCGAGTAACAGTTATTTTGGAATGTACTCGTTGTGTTCGAAACGGTGGTAATAAGGAATCAATGGGGATTTCCAGATATATTACTCAAAAGAATCGACACAATACGCCTAGTCGATTGGAATTGAGAAAATTCTGTCCCCGTTGTTACAAACATACGATTCATGGGGAGATAAAGAAATAGATCGAACCGATCGTCTGTGTGTCACCCTTTTCCAATCCAAGGAAGATGAAAAATTACATATATTAGACTAGACATATTTTAGATTTAAATATAAACAAACCAAATCCTATTTCTTAATTCTAAATCATTTTAGATCCGATCGAAATAGGATTTTCGGGATAAGGAATAAACAAACCATGGATAAATCCAAGCGACTCCTTCTTAAATCCAAACGATCTTTTCGTAAGCGTTTGCCCCCGATTCAATCGGGGGATCGAATTGATTATAGAAACATGAGTTTAATTAGTCGATTTATTAGTGAACAAGGAAAAATATTATCTAGACGGGTAAATAGATTGACCTTAAAACAGCAACGCTTAATTACTATTGCTATAAAACAAGCTCGTATTTTATCTTTGTTACCTTTTCTTAATAATGAGAAACAATTTGAAAGAAGCGAGTCGACCGCTAGAACTATTGGTCTTAGAACCAGGAATAAATAGGCTTACTCTTCAATTGAATTAAAATTCTAATCCAAACTCAACCGCAGATTGATGCTTTGTTCGAAAAATCCGAAAATCTAGATTTGATTGTCGTGTCGTAAGAAAAAAAAAGAATAGGGGAAGAAGAATAAATCTTTTTTTTATTGAACATATTTGCTCATTTTGACCACTTTATCATATTATCATATTTTATCATACTAATTTCTACTCTACCTTCTCGGAGTTCATTCTCCAGAGAACTCCATTTTAAGCATTCCGCTGGATTCTTTCCAATCTTCTTATTTTAAGATCTCATTGGAAATCATATAAAGACAATTCCTATTTAATATAGCGATTTGGGCAAGTATTTTACGATTAAGAAGCAACTGCCTCTTGTACAGATTGTGTATGAATCTACTATAACTGTAGTCTACCTTATTATATCGAATTACTGCATTTATTCGAGTGATCCACAACTGTCGAAAATTTATTTTTTGCCTACCTCTATCCCGATAAGCTGAAGCCAAAGCTCTTATTTTCTGTTGAGTAATAGTTCGAGTAAGTCTTGAATGAGCCCCTCGAAAGCTTGATGCAAATAAACGAATTTTTGTTCTACGTCTCCGAGCTATATATCCTCGTTTAATTCTAGTCATTGAATAAATGAAACTTTGATGAATAACTAATCGATTTCCTTTCTTTCAGTTATTCCTTTCTCCTTTCCTAGTCTATTAATAACAAAACGTATTTTTCCAATGTATAAAATAAAAATTCCAATGGCTTTTGCTACTATAACCTTCCCGACCACGATTTCTTTTTTTGTTCTAGTCACCCGAAAATACGAAATTGTATTGGTACTAGGTATAAAAAAAACGCAAACATAGAGTAAATAAATCAAAATAGAAATGGATAAAGAAATAGTGGGTTCCTTCGTTTCTATGGTTACTTCTTAAACGGTGAGGTCCTCTCTATACACCGGAGCTCCTTCTTTTATTTCATCAATGTTATTGTTAACTTGTACAGTTCACCCTCTTTGGCTCTACCCATGAATTAGCTAGTAATCGGTCTTTCACAACGAGATCCACCTATACAGTAACGGTATTTAATTATGAAGATTAGTTGGGTAGCTGACCCTCTTAGTCCGTTCTTGGAAGAATAAGGCCATAATCTTTCTGTTAAATAGGATTTCCTCTGCTTAATGGATAAGCATTTGTTACCAATGGGGAATTCTTTCTCATCTAAAATTGAAAAGTGAGGTGATTGGATTTGTACCAATAGAAACCATAAATTTGATACACAATAAAAGGATACGATAAATCTTTTTTATTTATTTTTAGGTAGTGAACGGAGTTCTTCCATTCATTCTATCCTATTCACTGGTACTTATCACTGATACGGGAAAAATTTTGTACTTTCTTTTGTCCCGGTCCATGGTCTGAACGAGTCGCACATACACCCTAGTACATGTTCCTCGACGCTGAGGGCATCCCCGAAGGGCGGGCGATTTGGTGACATTTCTGATTGGCTGTCTTGTGTTTCTAATAAGTTGTTTAATAGTTGGCATGTTGAATTGTATACATAATGAGTTGGTTTAGATCAATCCTAACCGGATGATTATGAATTACTTCTATATTCTATATTAATAGGATTAATAGTAATAGAAAATATTATATTAACTTAACCCCCGGTAAGAAGATAAAATCTCAAATTTCGGATTTTTGCGTGAAATCCCTGCTATTTTTTATTCAACCGCTACAAGATCAACAATTCCATGAGCTTGGGCTTCTGTTGCTGACATAAAAACATCCCTTTCCATGTCTTCGGATACAACCCATAAGGGTTTGCCTGTTCTTTGTACATAAACCCTTGTGATGGTTTCGCGCAGCTTCAGTAGTTCTTCCGCTTCCAGGATAAATTCTCCTGTTTGTGCCTCATAAAAAGAACTAGCAGGTTGATGGATCATTACCCTGATGATTTAATAAATGGTTTTCTCTATCTCGCATGATCATGATGAGTCAAAGATAATAAAAAAAAAAGATAGGATTAACAACCGTACAGGCATCCTTTGTGCAGTGCATACGGCTCCACAATGGAATTCATTTTTACCTTCCATCGAAGGAATAGAAAATAGAGGATCTATCAGACCCAGAGCAGTAAATGATCCAATAACCACCCTTCCTTTTTTTTTAGTAATTTAAAAATACTATGATGGTTCCGTTGCTTTATTATTTCGTTTGTTATTCAGCAATCCCAAAGTTTCTTTTTTTTCGTATTTCAATTTTTAAATAAATATAAATAAATATTTCGTAGTCTTTCATAACAGAAATATTGTTAAGAGCCTTCCGTCGTGAAAACAAAAAAGTTTGTGACGCTGAAAGAGGCCTCCGATAAATCAGCTAAAATCGGAAATGCCTTTTATCTCATACTACTCTTTCGATACATAATCTAATGGTTTAGAAAAAAACAAGAAAAAAAAATTCTCATATCGAATTCAAAGTGCCATGCTATTATTACTTAATATTCATATTTTATATGGCGAAGGCATAGTTTTCTTTTTTGTCTCAAAAAAAAAAAACTCATTGGCGCCGAGCGTGAGGGAATGCTAGACGTTTGGTAATTTCTCCTCCGACCAGAATAAAAGATCCCATTGAAGCGGCTAATCCCATGCATATTGTCTGTACATCTGGTCGCACAAATTGCATAGTATCATAAATAGCTACTCCGGGTATTACCCATCCACCGGGAGAGTTTATAAATAAATACAGATCTTTGGTATCATCCTCTATACTGAGATATACCATAAGACCAATAAGTTGATTCGAGATCTCGCTATCAACCTCTTGGCCTAAAAAAAGTAATCTTTCTCGATAAAGTCGGTTGATTAGGATCAAATTGTATCCCTTAAGAACCGTACGGGCACCTTTTGATGCATACGGTTCAAAAAAATAGCGAAAAAAAGAATCAATGTTTAGATTCTAGCCTTCTTTAGAGGACTCTTTCTAACTTCTAATGAAGGGGCTTTTGCTTCCCTTCCATTTTTCAAGAAAGATGAGTTTTGTCCTTTGGCCCGCGGTCGTTTATCTATACTATAAATTTCAATAAATAAAAAACCAATTCATTAAATTTATCGAACTAACTTTTCATTGATGTATTGTTTCATCGAGATCAAATTAAAATTGCGATGTCATTTTCTTGTTCCCGAATGGTCTTCTTCAATTCTTTTAGGTTTATGCTCTACTCCGAGTAAAGATCTGCCCGATTTGGATTTGCACATATAGGACAAATGCCCCAATAGCATGTCTTTTTGCTACGACTTCTTTTTTTTTTTCAATTTACTTCATGCTTTTAACCAAATATTCAACCAACCTATTCATCATATTACTCGATTGATTAACAGTTTTATATCAATGCTATTTATAAATAGAATATGATACAAGTAGTAATCATAGATTAGATAGATTCAAAATTGAGTTTTTTCTAAGCGGAGCCTGGATACTTCATTTTATTAGTACAACCAAGAAAACCATAAATTATTCTAATTGATAATATTAATCTGGATACCCCCCAAAAAATAGATCTAATTGTACTTCACGCTCCAAATTTTTGATAATGAAATCAATCCGTCTTGGGCGAAAGAGAGGATATCTCGATCGGGGGAGAGAACGGGGAAATACCATATGACCCAATATATCTGACAAGTCGCACTATACGTCAACCCACGATGCATCTTCCTCTCCAGGACTTCGAAAAGGTACTTTTGGAACACCAATAGGCATTAAAGCAAAGAAAAAAGAATTAAGTACTATAGCTCACTTTGATGTGGAAGCGTAACAACGGGTTTATTGTCTTAATAAATAAGATCGGCCTTTATCAGATTTTATCTTTTAGCATATTTGATACTGAATAAGTTCATAAAAAAGGGAAAACAGAATGAATAAAGGAAAATTCTTCCGAATAGGTCTTTTGAATGATGAACAAATATGTATACATTCACTCATATAAAATAGGATCAATTCCCATCCACCATTGCGTATTGGTACTTATCGAGTATAGAATAGATCTGCTTCTTTTTGTTCCTACGAATCGAATTGTTCCATTATTACTAAAAGAATAGACCAAATATTAATCCTTTCGCCAAGATAATCCCCTCAAAAGGGGAGGTCCATAGCATAGTTTTTTTCAGTGCAATAAAGTTACATAGTGTCTATTTTTCGTTGATAAAGGGGTATTTCCATGGGTTTGCCTTGGTATCGTGTTCATACCGTTGTATTGAATGATCCCGGTCGTTTGCTTTCTGTTCATATAATGCATACAGCTCTAGTTGCTGGTTGGGCCGGTTCAATGGCCCTATACGAATTAGCAGTTTTTGATCCCTCTGATCCTGTTCTTGATCCAATGTGGAGACAAGGTATGTTCGTTATACCCTTCATGACTCGTTTAGGAATAACCAATTCGTGGGGGGGTTGGAGTATCACAGGAGGGACTATAACGAATCCGGGTATTTGGAGTTACGAAGGTGTGGCCGGAGCACATATTGTGTTTTCTGGATTGTGCTTCTTAGCAGCTATCTGGCATTGGGTGTATTGGGATCTAGAAATATTTTGTGATGAACGTACAGGAAAACCTTCTTTGGATTTGCCGAAGATTTTTGGAATTCATTTATTTCTCTCAGGGTTGGGTTGCTTCGGTTTTGGCGCATTTCATGTAACAGGATTGTATGGTCCGGGAATATGGGTATCCGATCCTTATGGATTAACCGGAAGGGTACAAGCTGTAAATCCTGCGTGGGGTGTCGAAGGGTTTGATCCTTTTGTTCCGGGCGGAATAGCCTCTCATCATATTGCAGCAGGTACATTGGGCATATTAGCGGGCCTATTCCATCTTAGTGTTCGTCCGCCCCAACGTCTATACAAAGGATTACGTATGGGAAATATTGAAACCGTCCTTTCGAGTAGTATCGCTGCTGTCTTTTTTGCAGCTTTTGTTGTTGCTGGAACTATGTGGTATGGTTCAGCAACTACCCCGATTGAATTATTTGGGCCCACTCGTTATCAATGGGATCAGGGATACTTCCAGCAAGAAATATATCGAAGAGTTAGTGCCGGGCTAGCCGAAAATCAAAGTTTATCAGAAGCTTGGTCTAAAATTCCTGAAAAATTAGCTTTTTATGATTACATCGGGAATAATCCCGCAAAAGGTGGATTATTCAGAGCGGGTTCCATGGACAACGGGGATGGAATAGCTGTTGGTTGGTTAGGACACCCTGTTTTTAGAGATAAAGAAGGGCGCGAACTTTTTGTACGCCGTATGCCGACCTTTTTTGAAACATTTCCGGTTGTTTTAGTAGACGGAGACGGAATTGTTAGAGCCGATGTTCCTTTTCGAAGAGCAGAATCGAAGTATAGTGTTGAACAGGTCGGTGTAACTGTTGAGTTCTATGGCGGTGAACTCAATGGAGTCAGTTATAGTGATCCTGCTACTGTGAAAAAATATGCTAGACGTGCTCAATTGGGTGAAATTTTTGAATTAGATCGTGCTACTTTGAAATCCGATGGGGTTTTTCGTAGCAGTCCAAGGGGTTGGTTTACTTTTGGGCATGCTTCGTTTGCTTTGCTCTTCTTCTTCGGACACATTTGGCATGGTGCTAGAACCTTGTTCAGAGATGTCTTTGCTGGGATTGACCCAGATTTGGACGCTCAAGTAGAATTTGGGGCATTCCAAAAACTTGGAGATCCAACTACAAAAAGAGTATAGTCTGATACTGCTCTGTTCCTTTTTTCCTTTCTTTTTTGATTTGACATAGATAGGGTACCGGATAAATCTTGATTCGGATTGCTTACTTTTCATTTCTTTGACTCTTGTCTTGGTCTTTTTTTTATCCGGAAAAAGATCCCAACTAAACAGGTATGGAAGCTATAATTGTAAACCGAAATCAAATCTATGGAAGCATTGGTTTATACATTCCTCTTAGTCTCGACTCTAGGAATAATTTTTTTCGCTATCTTTTTTCGCGAACCGCCTAAAGTTCCAACTAAAAAGGTGAAATGATTTCTCATTATCTCAATTGAAGTAATGAGCCTCACAATATTGTGAGGCTCATTACTTCAACTAGTCCCCGTGTTCCTCGAATGGATCTCTTAGTTGTTGAGAGGGTTGCCCAAAAGCAGTATATAAGGCATACCCAGTAAAACTTACAAGTAAACCAGATATAGAGATGGCAACTAGGGTTGCTGTTTCCATTATTATATAATTTCAAGACCACAATGGATCTATGATAAGATCATTTATTTACAACGGAATGGTATACAAAGTCAACAGATCTCACTGAATAAAAAAAAATATAGGATTATTTATGGCTACACAAACCGTTGAGGATAGTTCTAGATCTGGGCCAAGACGAACTATTGTAGGGGATTTATTGAAACCATTGAATTCGGAATATGGTAAAGTGGCTCCTGGGTGGGGAACTACGCCTTTGATGGGTGTCGCGATGGGTCTATTTGCGATATTCCTATCTATTATTTTGGAGATTTATAATTCTTCCATTTTACTGGACGGAATTTCAAGCAATTAGATTCGATTCACAAGAACCCCTAAATAACTTTTCAATAAAAAGTAAAGTATGTAGGTTTCCGTTTTTTAGCCCACTCTTTTTTGGTAGTTCGATCGTGGAATTTCTTTTTTTTCTGTATTTCCGGAATATGAGTGTGTGACTTGTTAGAATTGATCCTATGGATACGACAGAGAAGAAGTCGGTCATCTTGATCAAGATGATTTTATCTCGTTGGATATTCAGTCTAGGCTAGTATCTGGAGCACAGAATATATGAAAATATGAAATAGATTACAAAATATTAGAACTATGATTCATACTTATCAGACCTCGTGGCCGGACTCCGAAAAAAGAGTTAGAAGTGATAAATTAAAAAAATGGGATTCTTTCGTTTATACTTATTTTGGGTAAAGGATAAACGTTTCTTTGTCTTTTTTTCATTATATTAAGTCATTGAATAAGCATTGAATAAGTGATAATCCAAGGGTTCTTACTCAGGGAATTTTTGAACTTTTTTTTGGAAGGTTTTATTGAATCATCGTGGTTCTAGTATGAATCTAAGGTTTTAATTGATTCATAGGGTCTTAACAAGAGAATTCCTATCAATAATAAAGAAAACAAGAGTAAAGTCGCATTACACACAAATCAAAGAAAAAAATAGGTAAATAGAAGATTCAAGAGGCCCCTAATGATCGATATAAATACGAATGAGCCGACTTGATATTTGGGCATTATAACTACAAAGAAGACTTTTCGGATTTTGATTCTTTCGTATCTTCAGAGAAAAAATTGAATCATAGTATTAAGAAGTTTGAAACTTTTTAGTACACATATCCGTTACGAGCGGTATTTGGGTGTTTCTGTTTGAGCCGTACGAGACGAAATTCTCATATACGGTTCTCAGAGGGGGATCCCCTTGGTTTACCTATCTCAATAAAGTGTATGATTGGTTCGAAGAACGTCTTGAAATTCAGGCGATTGCAGATGATATAACTAGCAAATACGTTCCTCCTCATGTCAACATATTTTATTGTCTAGGAGGAATTACGCTTACTTGTTTTTTAGTACAAGTAGCTACGGGGTTTGCTATGACTTTTTACTATCGTCCGACCGTTACTGAGGCTTTTGCTTCTGTTCAATATATAATGACGGAAGCTAACTTTGGTTGG